GGGTTTTCTATTTCATTATCTTGGGAAAGGTAGTTTACTTGCTTACTCTTTGCCCGACTCAATTGAAGTAATTAAATAATTCAAAAAGTATAGATCGTACACCTCCAGTCCAGGCAAGGTGGCTGACCTTGTGTGCCCAAATGATTCAATTTAGAGTTTCATCTTGTTATTGCGTACGTAATAGTTGCTGCGCTTCTTTCAAGTGTAAAGATCGACCAACCAGGGCCCAAACATACTGAGTCCAAAAATGACTTGTTTAGGTGGGTCACCCCCGTGGCATAGTAGAACCATGGTACCTTGTTGGCCAGCCTTAAGCGTTGAAAAGCCCAACGTTCCTAAGTAGGTTCCAGCTCTTAGGTGGATTGCCGACTACAAGACAAGTGCGCTAGCTATATGCTTGCTATATGCTTAACACTTCCAATCCGCACATTGGCGGAACTCCTTTTTTCATACCGAAGTTAGGCTGGCTCGACCATAGGGAGAAGAAGGTAAGTACTTTATTTCCTTCCTCCGAGTGTCCTTGCTTGTCTGGTAGTTGAATGGAGAGCGAGAGAGAGATAAGGCAGACATGCAGCCAGGGAAGCGGATGATAGACCTGCAGAGGCGATCACTTGGATTCGGTATCTCATTGAGGGCGGCTTAATGAAAGGCTGCGGGCTCCGCCGGGGCCTACTCGCTCGAATCGCCCAACAGATCGGGATTCAGGAAGGGAATTGAGTCGAGACCAGCAGAAGCTTATCAGGTTGATGCTAGCTCATTGGATCCAGGAGAGGAAGAGACAGACACAAGGCTTTGGTGAAGGGTCGAATGGCATCGCTTCCTTTTGATGGATCGAGGAGAGGTATTCACTTCGAGGGTTCAATGCAGCTAGAGAGCTGCTGCACCGGAGCTTCTATGGCTGCATGCCCATTTATGGCTATCTAGTCCCAGGGAATGGAAGGTGAGAAGCATCATTTTAATCCCGATTGCCAGGTACAGTTTCATCTCTATCATCCGAATCCCCAGCTCCATCTCTATTTGTTTCTCCCGCCTCCGGTACGGACGAGCGGAGCAAAGGAAGCGAGTATGCTGCTAAGCGGCATTAGAACCGTCGATAGGGGATAGACAAGAGAAGAGAATAGCTTCGATACGACCTGCCAGTCAATGGAAATCTATTCCATGAACCCAAGTCCCGGCCCAAGCTTTCTACTCTGAATGCCTCCGCTCTACATCTATCTATTCTCTAGGACCCAGACTCGAAGGGACATAAAGGTAATCGAATCTGTCTGTGGCTCCAAAGCACCATTTCTATCCATTCCCGAGCCATCACCAGTCAATGACATCTCATGCCCTCGATTCGACTCCAGCAACAGCGAATGAAGCGCCACCTCCAGGGTAAAGTCCCAATGCTTGATGAAGTGATCTTTCTCCTTAATGGGTTGGCGGGAGCATGTGCCTATACGAGCTCAGGGGGCGTGATTGCTTATACTACATACTACATATATTTGTAGGTAATGGAACTAGATTGGTAGAATCCAATCGTTCGCTTTGGGAGGCGTGTCCAAGCCCTGTGAACTCGAATTGATTAGGAATCGTGGAATAAGAAGCTTCAGCCAATCGTTGTGGATAGCCTTTTTTAGCGCTTGTTAGCGCGCTTTCTTCCGTACCCCCGACCTACAGGCTTTTCAGGGCCTTCAAAAGGGAATGCAGCTATATTTCAGGATATAGGAAGCGAAGCAACCTTTGTTCGTAAGTTGATTCGTGAATTGATTTAAGAGGACTGAACAGATGTTTTTCGGTTCTTATGGATGCTACTCAAGGGAGTTATGAATACCTCTCTGTACGTGAAGGAAGGCGGGCTACCTTTCTTTTAGTGAAAAAGGATCTCTTCTACGAATTTCTTTTGTCGACCAGATTTCTTTTTCTTTAGAATCCCTAATGAGGAAGTGGGCTATCCAGTTAGGCTAGAAAGTTTAGATTAGAAAAGCCAGTCAAAGCGAGTACGGTACAGATTAGTTCATGAAACGGGGCTTTAGATAAGGCCAAGGGGCAAGATATAATTAGGTTTTTCCTTTTCACTGAAGAATAGCGAGATGCAAGCTACCGTTTTTTCCTTAATTGAATAGGAAGACGTACCATAAATAGAATAGTCAAGGAATGGGGGTAATTTACTCATTTCGTCCAGTCATTCGCTAGCATTTGCTAGAGAGGAATGAAAAGAATCACGTCCGTGAAGACGACTTTCTTCAAGCTCTCTAAATCAGGCGGAAGTGTGCCCGAGGCCTAAAGAAAGGGCGATTAGCCAACTTCATTCTACTCTACTGAAATTCTTGTTCGATCCTCGAGATGCGCTTTGGACCAACTTGAGTATCTAGTAGAGAATCTTGCTATGATTGGTGGATCGGGCCACGTTGCTTACAAAGAAATTGATTTTCTCACGAGTTATGATCTGATCGCGATCGATTAAGAAACCTATGATTTTTGGCCTACTTGATTGAGGATAATTACTATTAATGAAAAGAAATTGCATCATTGTTATGAAACAACACGGTCAAATGGGCCTCGAACCTTGGGAAACACGGGCAAATGAATGGGCCTCGTTCGTATGATTCTCACTCTGCTACCCGCACTGCCCCACTTCAAGCCAACTGAACCTTTCCTTCCCTCTTTGAGCCGGTCAAGCTCTTTTCTCCACCAGATAGATAGTCAGTCGTCTGATTCACGCAATAATAAAGCTACCTTCGCGCCATCATCTGAACGAAATAGGGTTTTGTTTCACTGCAGCAGCCAGCAGGACAGGAGGGAAAGAAAATATCGCTAGAGGGGCTTTTTTTCCCTTGCTCTTTCTCCGATCCTCACGGACATCTCTTTCCCAAAGCAATCCTTTATTCCTTCTACTCCATCGTCGTTTTCCATGCCCACCCGCGAATCCCTTTATTTAGAAAGCAAAGTCAGGACGATATTTTTTTTTTCCTAATAGTGAAAGTCGAAGCACCTGGAAAAAGGATCGATAATCGGCTTTCTTTTAAGGCTAGGAAGTGACGATTTGAATGAAATATAGTGAGTTTGAAGGAAAGCATGTGACGGCAGTAGCAATAGGTAGTAAACAGGAGTCAACGCACATAAGGCTTGGCTAGTTCAGTAGGAGTGACAGGCACAAAGAGTCTGTCCCTTTCTTTTTCTTTAGTTCCAGAGTCAATTCAGGAGTGAAAGGCAGGCGCAATAAGGTAATCGATTGGGGAATCTAATATGGGTCTTGTCCTGTCATCTATTTATTCACCATCTGTTAATTAAGGACTTCCCCCAGCTAGATCTCCGCATGCAAACAGACACAAGAGGAAAAGTGAGACCGATCTCAAAGATCGGAAGGCCATCTCAGCCCAGATCCATTGGGTTTTTGCGTGCTCTATGAAGGATAAAAGGTGCATCGGGTATAACAAAGGACCTCATCTCATACAGGAACGAACTCATGAGGGACCCCAACCATACCAAAGATGTGCTGAAAGTACCCACGAGACGGCACTGGTAGAATCGTCTTGAAGAATTGGCTCCTTCAAGGGATTCGGTAAACTACCAAAGAAAGCCAAAAATGGAGAGGTCGAATTGGGGTTAAAGTGAGTCAATCTTTTGGACTTGTCTAAGAGCAACACTTTCTTGTCAAGGAAACCGATTCCCCGGTAGAACCAGTATAGTTTTGATGATCCACTTCTGAATTAGCCTTTCCGTGAGTCACTTAGGTCCTCGAAATCCATTATTGAGATGGTTTTGCACACACGAATAACATTTCGGGCCGCCAGCCTACTCTTGTCCAGTAACCATTCTGAGTGGAGGAACGGGCCTAAGACTAAAATGAGTAGAAAGCGGATAAGTAAAAGAAGTACAAAACCAGCGGTCATTGATGGGAGTCAGTCGGATGGCGTGCTTCACCCCACGGGGTGGAGACTCCGATACTGCTTCGATCGCCACTTCCAAAACCTCTTGCGGAAACGGGGAGGGTTTAACGTGGCACACTATACCTACTAGGAGGAAACTCCATTTTGGCGACTACTTGGAAAGGTACCACGCTATACTATACTTCGACGGTGGCTCCATACGGGAAGAGAGTCGGTTGTTAAGTAAGCTAGCAAGTTTGAAAGCTGGAGTATCCACATCTACTATAACTGTAAAAGTATGTCCCGGCAGGCCCACAGCTGATACGAGAAAAGGGGATACGACAACGGCTGATTCAATAGCCAGTCTTCCAACACCGGCTACTGGTTGGGCTGACAGGTTCACAGCTCCTACTCGCTACTCCTTCCGCGACTTTCGGCCTAACAATCATCCTTGGTCCTTTTCCACTCCTGATTTTGATCTGGGCATTCTTAACCTCTTAGAATACGATTTTTAAAATGAAAGATCAAGGATCAAGAGGTAAAAAGTCAATAAGTGAAAGACTGACTCTCTTTTACCCGTTTGAGTATACTACTATTGAAAGACGGCATTTTCGGTCAACTCGGGGACACCCAATTCCTCTACAACATCGAATTCCGCGGCAGGAGCGATATCAGATACTGAGTAGGTGGCAGAAGAAACAGATATCATTGCCAATCGGGAGGAAAGGAAGAGTCAATAACCTCTTTCTCCCTATCGATGTTTGACCCGATTTTTCTCCCCGGGCCTTAGCAGCCCATCCCATAACCTGCTTCCCTCGACTGCCTTCAGAGAAGAGGAGGGGTTGTCTTGAACTGTCCACATTGGATGCCTCGCCCTCAACCTCTTCTTTGGGTTGGTTTGGCCACCTTTCACATACGGGGTTCAAAACCTCCCTGCCTTCTGCTGTTGGTAGTTCACTCTCCTCGGATGGTATTTCAACGGATAATGCGGATAGAGTGGATGGACACCTAGCCGAAGAATCCACGGACACCTCTGCTACCTGCCTTTACAGAAGAGGTGAGGAAAAAAATCCTTAGAAAAAAGTCTTTCATTCCCGGATCTCCGAACGTTACACCTTGTAGAACTTCAGTAGGGGGACCTCTGATAGCCCCAGTTAAGGATACTGCTCAACCTTGACTGGACTGCCATAACAATTGATGGATAGGAGCCTACTCTAACTAAGAGCAGCTTCTCTAGTGAATCGCATAGGAAGGATATTTATTTACCTCCATGAAAGGGAAAGTCCAACGCTTCAAAAAAAAATGAAATGAGCATAGGAGAATCCGGAATTCTTGTGGTTGCATAGTCTGCCCGAACGGGTTTGTACCTCATTCCCACCGCTCGAGGGCAAGCTTGGTTGAGCGCTGACCACACAGCTGACAGGTAAAATGAAATGAAACTATTACGAAAATGCGAGACAGAATAGAAGAGAGGAGGGGATCCGAGTGTGCTTGTAGCGAATTCTTTAATCTGTAACCCAGCACCACGTAGGCTTACTCGACTAAGAATTCAAGCGACGTAGGTAGCTAGTAGTTAAAGGTGGGGGTTCGGGCTTCCCGTATTGAGGTCATCGATCGACAGGGTGCTACTCCGGGCTTAGAGCCCCTTTCGTCATCCTCCATTTGTGAAGGCATCAAGGGCCCTCTATGTTTGTTAGTTTGCCTGCCCTGGGTTGGTTTGGCCTAGGATCCCTGGAGCGAGGTAGCTAGGACGAGAGGTACCTCATTAATGTACCTACTCTAGCGGGATTGAGTGAACATACTCCAAGGCTGCGTCACCAGCAGCGCGAAGGTCAAGCGAGATCTCTGCAGTTTTATCTGCTCTTTCCTTCGTATCCGCCTAGCTGAAGCTATCCGAGTAGCGTCTTATTTCGTTACACAACTATTTGTCTAAGAGACCGCTTTTCCTACCTCCGTACACTCTTAACTCTTAAAGGCATCTTGCTTGCCCGTCCCTCCATTCCAAAGGACTGGGATAAGGGCTTACCTCTGTAATATGAACTGCTAGTTGGTATTGAGTAGCTGGGCATTTAGTTATTTCCTATGCGCCTATTAGGAAGCTCTGGAGCGTGACCAGCAGCCTGAAGTACCCCCGCTCTCTCTGCCCTTTCATGCGCAGTTTCCTTCCTCTCTCTCTAGGGATCGCTATCCAGGGTCGCTGGGCTAGTTCCCAAACATACTCTTTAGTTAGAGAATCTCTTGTGCACCAAAATCTTTGTAAAAAACTAGCACTCTTCATCATACGATTCTTTCCTATGATTATATTACCACGTGGAAAACCGTCTACTCTCATTGAGTTAACCCCGCTCACTACGAGATTGAGAGGTTACCCCACGAACTGAGCTCCTTCTCGCTTTTCTTGGCTTGCCGATCCTGTCATATAGGAAGTTCTTCCGTCTTGCCGGCTACCCCTTCACTGATTCAATCTTTATAGCCTCAATCGAAACATCAATTCTATGACAAGTTTCCTCTATCCAAATCCTTCGTTTGAAGCATCTAATGCAATCATAAAAGACTTCAATAAAAGGGCCTAAAGCAGCACTCCATTCATCCGCAGCAGATCGTGCTCAAGCTAAAGAGGCTCACTTTCTAGTAAATGAATGCGCGAGCACGGACGCAAAAGCAAAAGCTAATAACAGAGGCTTTCTCCTCCCCTTCGCCTTCCTCTGAGCTTGAATCAGACCCCAAAAAATGCTGCAACCTTCGGCCTAGATATTTTAGAACCTTCAGAACTCGAACCAGACCGAACTCGACAAAGTGAGTTCTCTTCCCCGATCCGGTTGATTGCCTTGCTTGTCTAGTGTCACAGTTGTTGATTCGCAATCGGTTGAATCAAAAGAAGGCTCCTTTTTCTTTTTGTCTCACACCAGCAGTTGAGATCGAAAAATCATAAGTCACGATCTAACATCGAATGAACTACTTTGTTAGCGCCATCTCTCCTCAGAAAGCTCTAAACTGGTGACAAGATTTACTTTCTTTTCTTTGGGGTTGATGTTCAGTGGCTCCAATCCCGAATGGGTGTAGAATGGAACAAGCTCGCATGCTCTAGCTGTAGCTCGGTTGAGGCGGAGGTCCCTCCCCAAGAGTTGTAGACCGGGCACATACGGGGTGCCCGCCTACGAGCAACTTATCTTGCATTCTAGTGAGTTCCGTTCACTTCCCATTTGCCTGGATTTAGCGAGCAGTTGGTTGATCACAGCTTCCTATCCGACTGCTAGTGAAGTCGATAGTTCTCGTTAGTAGGGGGGGCCCGTAAAGCTCATTTCGATGTTGCAGGGTAGGTCTCCGTCCCCGCCTCAAACTTGATGAGACAGATCGAGTAGGCAGATAGGTTGCTATGATCATTCCTTCGATCGTGTCTGACGTTCGGGTACGAGAAGCGAGGGGGGACTTATAGCTTAAGAATCTGGGTAGCCGTCCAGGTCAAAGATGACTGCTACTCAACATCACTCCCAAACTTCGCATTGGGGAGATAAAGTTGCTTTGTCAATGCGAATTTCCCTTCATAAATAGCATTTTCTGTTTCACCTTGATTATGAGACCTCAAAATGGACTGTTTTTCCTGCTTTTTCTTACTCCCAACTGACAACAGGAAGAGGGGAACTCACAGAAGAAAGAGTTGCCTGCTCCCCCCTAGGACTTTGGGGTTGCTTTGTTTGTGGCAAGGGAAGTCATCTTCATTAGACAGAGCAGGAGACAACAAGAGAGCTGCTTCCACGGATGAACTTCACTAGGTTACTCTTTGAACTCTTAATTAAAGCACTGGAAGGAAGAGTTTTCGTTCCCGCTAACTGAGTAGAAGAAGGTTAGATTGCCTTACCACCAGTAGTTGAAAGACAGCGTTTCAGGTCCATAGTTGTATTCAGTAAGTTGGGTAGCTCAATTCCAATCTTTCAGCCTAGGACTTATTCTTACTGGAAAAGCGATGCCAGGAGTCGTGCTAGCTGGAGACTGAGACTTAGCTTGAGACTGAACTTGAGCTAGAAGCCGAACCGCTTACCAACAGTTCTTTTTTCCCGCTTTCTAACCGCAAGAGGAAAGGAAGAGGTTTAGGGAGAGGGAAGGGGACCGAGAAGCAGGGATCGGACATTCAGTTCAAGGTGGAGAACCTATAGTTACGTTCAACACAGCAAACTACTTGTCTTTGGGGTTACCCTTCTGTCATTAAAACAGATTCAGATACGATTGGAGTCACTTGACAGGGGCATCTCTATTGGATCCCCGGGTTGGCACTAAAGAAGGAGGGTTCCACTCATGAATATCTTTTCTTTTCTATGGTCTATGGTTGCTGCGGGCTCACGCGAGGAGGAAGAAGATGTAGTATGTTCCTGATCGACCACAAACAAAGGCAGCTTATTAAGAAGCGATAACATCTGGAGATAGGCCATTTAAATAGACCGATTCCAATAGCGAGCGGTTAATCCCGCAAACTACCGGGAAGCCGACTACATAGGTAGGGGGCGTGCTGACATGCTTGACTTTCTCAATGTTGGAGGTCCGCTAGCAGCTTGAGCCATAAAGACTTCTTCATTCAACGGATTTCATTCATTCATTCACCTCTCTAAGAAGTCAGGTCGATCCAAAGCCATTGCTTGAAGCGATTTCCTTTATAATAATATAAGCAAGTAAACTACCATTTTTTGAATGAGAATTAGCTGAACCGCGCGTCGGAAGTATCTCAGGCTAGGCCTTACATCCTGATCCAAGCAAGCAAGCATAGAAGGGAAGAGACCTCTTAGTTGTTTTTGTTCGTTTACCAAGTTCGGCATTAAGGCTTTGCTCTAATGAAGAGTTCTTTCTATCGATCGCTTTCGCCCCTTGTAGGAAGCATGTCTCTACTTCTTTTCCCAAGATCAGATCTCGAACCTATACTCTATTGAATCCCTAGCCCCTTTATGTTACCATCACTTGGTTGCTTCAGAATGAATGTACTAAATCATCAATACTCGAAGAAAGGGCTACTCCCCCTTAATGGACTAACAAGGACGCGGAAAAGCATCTTTCTATAGAATCGCCATCCCCCTGCGGCAACCCTTCTCCGACCAATTGAAGTGGCCTAAGCACGTGTATAGGCGTAGGAATTGCTTTTTCTCTACCTTGAACACTGGAGTCTTGTAGCTAGATCTTACCACTGGATTAAACCAAAAGAAAGAAAAAATCGACTCTAATATGTTAATAACTGATCGAGAATATGTTAATAACTGATCGAGTCCATTAGGACGAGCAGCCAATGAGTGGGAAACACAAACTATACTATACTCCCTTCTAAACCAAGACATACCCGATGATAAGCAATGAATTGAGGATCCACAATGCCATGATAGAGTTTTCGCGTTCATACAAGAGAGACTCAGTAGGCGGATGAAAAGCCAAGAGCGGGAGCCCCAACTAGAATAGGTGAATTATTAACCAACTATTCCACCTCCAAGGATGGAAAGAGCCGATTCGTCTTCGAGCATCGCATCGCTGGCAATAAACCTTGTTGAGAAAGCAGCATGAACCTAGGTTGATTCTACAGGAATGGAATCATAGATTGAAGCTTAAGCAAGCCCCTTGAGACTGACTAAGTAAAGAGCAGCGGCTGCCCACTCTGCCTTTCCTTCTGATGAGGATTCGAGTGTACTAACTAAGGTGATCTCTTTCACTCTCTTTTCAGTTTATCCATCCCACAGTGAGCAATTCCCGATCACTCGAAAATCAGTTTCTCTATCCAAAGGGGTTAGAATCGTTCTAGAGTAAGAAGCAGAATGACTTTTTTCAAATAAATAGATAGAAGAGACTTTCTAATAAGCCCACCCAGCGAAAAGAGTGGCTCTCCGGCGAACAGGAAAGAAAGGGCTGTTCAGGACAAAGCTCTAATCCCATAGGTGGGCCAGGCGGGAATCCAGCCAGTTCAAATCCAATAGCCAGCACCTCACAACTAAAGATGAAAGGTAGTTTACTTGCTTACTTGTTAAGGAAGAGACCTTTGCTTCAAAAAGCATAGGATTTACTATTCCACCTAAGCTAGCTCTCGCTTTCTTCCTCGAAAGCAAATCCGCTATGATCGACCTTTCGAATGAATTCAGCCAGAAGCTAAGGGCTTTGTTCGAGTGGTTAATCATTCCTCTATGTACGAAAGTGAGAATCCTCTCGTGCGCACGCCCACCTTGAAATGAATTCTTCATCCGCACGTCTACCCCCACTAAAAGTAAAAGGAAGTCGTCATCAAGCTCACCGAGATTTCGCGTTTTGGTTTCTTATTAAGTTAAGGTGGATGGAAAGACCACAGGGTGGTTTGGTCGAGCAGTGAGCTTGGAGAGTAGAGTCGAGGTAAGGAAGGGTAGCGTACAAGTGGAGCCCAATAGAGAGAGGTTAGCTGGCAGGTTCTTGTTTTCCTCCCTCTTCCTATCGGAAAACGCTTTGCTTCGACCTGACCTTAAGGTGGATGGGAACACGGGGTTAGTGAATCAAGCAAGTTGACGGAATCCAGCTCAGAGGGAAAGTCAAAAACACGACTGATAGAAAGAGTAGGAGCGAGAGCTCAATCATAGATAGGGAAGCCCTTTCACAGAATCCTTGGATCCTCTCCCTAGGGGCAGAGCCACTTGACCAGAGAGATAGACGATGTTTCCACTGGTACCCCTTGAATCAATGCATCAATTTTACGTTGGGGCTAAACCTCTTTTTGTTTGGCCCATGAGGATACTTTCACCCTACTTGCTCTTGTTGCCCGCCCCTCCGTCTTCCGCTTGTCACGAGGGATTATGGCTTTCAGAATGAACGACTGAGAGATCAAACTCCAGTGCTAGGAAACTCCCGATCAAGCGCTTCCGAGACTGGAGTTCCCTTACCAAGAGCACAGTGATGAGCAGGCACAGGATCCAGCAAGACGGGAGGTCTCTTTGAGTGCTCTTTGAAGTGCGAATTCTTCCGCGTGGAAATCCACCAGAGCTTGCTCATCGAAGAAGAAAAGCGGGCTCTATACGCCTTGCAGAATGGAAAGCCTTGGAAGGTAAGGTCTTGAAAAAGCCTTTGAAAGCTTAGAAAAAAACATATAATGGACTTCGACTTCACTTCTGAACTAAACTATAATAGAGACAGATCTGCTTCGTCGCTTGAATCACTACTATACGAAATAACTATCTCACTGGGACTCGTTGTTTATCTACGCAATTCAAAATTCTCATGAATGCAACTTGCAACTAGAAATCCTGCAACGAGAATGCAAATCATCATTTTTCAAATACTGTGAAAACACAGATAAGAAGTGGCTTCGCTTCATTCCTATTTCCTATCTCCCTTCCTCTACTAGACTCGATCGAGGAAAAGATAGATCACTTTGGACTGGGTTCAAAATAAAAAGTATTCCACCTCATTATGTAACAACATTCCTTTCCTGCGCCCCTACTTTGCTACTGGTTTACTCCGCCCAGCCTTGGACAGCTGGAACGGATACGGATACTTGCTTTCAAGCGCTTTGCCTCACTACAGCGATAGACGAATTAGCTCGATCTCCTACTAATGAAATGGATAAGTACAAGATTGGATAGCAAGAGGGCTTTCCTGTCTCACAACTAAGTATTCCACCTAATGATTTCTTTCTAATTCGTGGACTCTCAAAAGTATAAACGAAATTCTCTTCTCTGTCAACGCGCGTTCATGTCTTACTCATTCTACGTTTTCTTCTCTCTAGCGGAGCGAGCGAACCACTAGATGATCCATACTTCGCATTAAACCGTGACCAACATGTCCCGCCACAACTATGAGACCAACCTGGTTGCGATGTCATTGATCAGAGCTTTGGATCTCCCTTCTAGAAAGAATAAGACGGAGAATGGCCCGTCTTCGTGATCCAGCAGAAGTCAAAAAGTTTCTTCAACCCAGGGATCCCTGTCCAGCCTGTTAAGGGAGAGGACACTGTGGGGCCTAGTTTACTTGTTCTCTTTGATTCCTCTGGACCAATGAAGACAGACGAGCCCATTGGCTTTACTAGATACAGAATCAATGTAGATCCAGAATGACACCAACCCAATCTCAATGAAATAAAGAAAACTGCATCAACAACCTCCTCTTCTTAGCCGCTCTCTGTTACTAATAGGTCACTCATTCTGGACCAAAGAGGGGAATGCATGAATGAAACCCAATCACTTCTGTCTTCTGTCACAGCCCAAATCAATTATTATATGTCACCCTCGAATCTTCTATCAAAGATGGTACGTGTCTCAAATCGGATATTGAATACTTAATTTCGTGTTCGATGCGGATGGCTAGCTATCACCGGGGGGAGTGGCAGCTAAGAAAGCGTTGCGAGTCACGCCACCGTCTTTGGAAGCTTTGGGAACTGGACCTCCTCATCGAAAAGATGATCTGCCTACTTCCCATCGTGAATAGAGGCTCTGCACCGTCGGAAGGCGTATTTCACATAAGGCGCCTACACACCGCACCATAAGGAATAGAGTTCCGCATCGGGAAGCCTGCTCCTCGGGCTGTTCGGTACTTTATATGCTTGCCGCGGATAAAGACAACTTTCCTATTCGCTTGCCTGCGCGCCTCTACTCATGCGGGACCTCCCCCCGAGAATGGAAGTGCCGCCGCCTCATGTGGCTTACACAATGCGAAGTGACGCTT